CATAATAACATAAAGGGAATCACGCTCTGTAGGATTTGAACCTACGACATCGGGTTTTGGAGACCCGCGTTCTACCGAACTGAACTAAGAGCGCTTTTTTATGACAGGAGATACGATTGTAAAGAAAAGGATTTTCTCATTTTTGTACCCCCAATGCGTCTTGTATACATTGGTATGCAAAAATGAAAGATTATGTCCAATTTTATTTAATTGATCTCACTCAGATCCCAGTCAATTAATCCCTTGTTACCGCCCATAGGAGAAGTAATAGGTAGGGATGACAGGATTTGAACCCGTGACATTTTGTACCCAAAACAAACGCGCTACCAAGCTGCGCTACATCCCTTTTCCAAAATTTTTGTACAGTGTCATTGTACAAAATCCATGTCTTGTTTTCCACATCGTTATTTTTTCCTCGATTCATATACAATTTTCTTGTCATTTCTTCTTTTTGGTTTCATATAATAAAAGAATTATATACATCTGAAACCTAACGTATAAAAAAGATGACTATTTTGCTTAGGAAGAAGAGGGTCTCTTTTTCTTTTTTAGGGACAGGGGTAGGAAAATCTTATCTACTGTTCATTGTACATATCCATTTTTGTTAGGAATTCCGTACAAAAAAATACAAATGATCTTGAACTACAGCATCTGACCATATATGTATTACAATAAAGAAGGAGGATTTTCAATGCGAGATATAAAAACATATCTTTCCACAGCGCCTGTGCTAACTACTCTATGGTTTGGGTCTTTAGCGGGTCTATTGATAGAAATTAATCGTTTATTCCCAGATGCTTTGTCATTCCCTTTTTTCTAGTTATTAATATTATATTAATATTATTAATATAATATTAATATAATATGCGAAAAAAATGAAGAAAATTTGAGATACAATTCTACGTGACGTGACTAAAACTTAGTCCCCCCCTTTTTCAGTTCTTTAGGATAGGAAGGAAAGAGAAAGAAAAAGTATATTGAACCTCAGCAAAAATCCGGTGGATCTAAGATCCCATTTTGGAGAACAGAAATAGAAAGGGGGTCCAGTCTAAGGTAAAAAAAAAGCTCCACGAAATCATAGCATAAAAAAAAGATACTTAAATGAAATACTGGGATTAGGATAGGAATAATTGATAGTTAGAAAAAAATTGTATTACTTACATTATTACTATATATATAATAATATTCTATTAATATTAATTAGAATTACAACAAAATATTTAGAAATGGAATTTCTAATTAGTAACTTCTATTGATATTGATTTTTTTTCTTTTTTGTTCTTTTCGTCTTCTTAGGTTCGGGTCGAAAACAGAAGAGTTAAGTTGATCAAACAAAAATGCAAAGGGGGTTCATGGCTAAGGGTAAAGATATCCGAGTTAGAGTTATTTTGGAATGTACCAGTTGTGTCCAAAATGGTGTAAATAAAGAATCGCCAGGCATTTCTAGATATATTACTCAAAAGAATCGGCACAATACACCCAGTCGATTAGACTTGAGAAAATTTTGTCGATATTGTCACAAGCATACGATTCATGGGGAAATAAAGAAATAAATCGAACGTGTGTTTGATCTTTCAAAGGGGCAGGAAAAAGAAGAACTTAACATATCTTAACATAAACATATATATATATATATATATATAATATAATAATATACAAATAATATACAAATAAAAATATAGAATATACAAAAAAACCTATTTCGGTCGGATCTGAAATGAATAAAGAAATAGAATTTTAGAGATAAGGAATAAACCATGGATAAATCCAAGCAACCTTTTCGTAAATCCAAGCGATCTTTTCGTAGGCGTTTTCCCCCAATTGAATCGGGGGATCGAATTGATTATAGAAACATGAGTTTAATTAGTCGATTTATTAGTGAACAAGGAAAAATATTATCTAGACGGGTGAATAGATTGACCTTGAAACAACAACGATTAATTACTATTGCTATAAAACAAGCTCGTATTTTATCTTTGTTACCTTTTCTTAATAATGAAAAACAGTTTGAGAGAGCCGAGTCAATCCCTAGAACTAACGGTCCTAGAACCAGAAATAAATAGATATACTCTTCCATTGATTCAAAACTTCAATCGGAATTCAAGCTCAGATTGATGTTTTGTTCGAAAAGCCTCAAATCCAGATTTTATTGTTGTGTTATAAGAAACAACAAATAGGGAAAGAATAAATCTTTTTTTTTTTTGAAAGATGTTCGTTCATTTCTACTACTTATCTTATCTTAATTTTTTTTATTCTATCTTCCCGGAGTACATTCTCCGGGGAATGCAATTCTGTTTCAATCATTCCTATATATGACTTTAGAATGTCTTTTATTTCATAATTTTATTGGAAATCGTGTAAAGACAATTCTTATTTGATATAGCTATTTGCGCAAGTATTTTACGATTAAGAAGTAATTGCTTCTTGTACAGATTGTGTATTAATTGACTATAACTATAGAATACCCATTTCTCACGAGCCGCTGCATTTATCCGAGCGATCCACAAACGACGAAAGTCCCTCTTTTGCCTGCCCCTATCTCGATGAGAGGAAACCAAAGCTCTCATTTTCTGTTGAGTAATGGTTCGAGTAAGTCTTGAATGCGCCCCTATAAAGGTTGATGCAAATAAACGAATTTTTGTTCGACGTCTCCGAGCTATATATCCTCGTCTAACTCTGGTCATTGAATCAAATTACACTTTAATGAATGAATAACTAATTGATTTCTCTTCTTTCAGTCATCCTTTTATTCCCCGGTTGATTAATAACAAAACGGATTATTCCGATATATAAAATATAAATTCCAATGGCTTTTGCTACTATGACCTTCCCAACCACGATTTTGAATCCTTTCAGGTAAAATACCTAGAAATAGGAAATTCTAACGATATTAAAAAAAGAAAAACAAAAAATAGTGGGTTCCGTCGTTTCTATGGTTATTTCATAAACGGCGAGGTCCTCTCTATACACCGGAGCCTCTTCTTTCATTTAATCAAATGTTATTGTAAACTTGTATAGTTCACTCTCTTTGGCTCTACCAATCAATTATACAGTAATAGATCTTTTCACAAAAAAAGTTATCCATACAGTGACGGCATTTAATTATGAAAGTTGGCTAGGTAGCTGACCTTGTTAGTCCGTTCTTTCAAGAAAGGGAACATAACCTTTTTGCTTCTTGTAGTACTATTTCCTCCGCTTAATGGATAACTATTTGCTACCAATGGGGAATTGCTTTTCATCTCAAATTGAGGTGATTGGATTTGCACCAATGGAAACCATAAATTTCATACACAAAAAATATAGGTATATGATAGATCCTCATTTTTAGATAGTAAAAATGGCTTTTTCCACTCTATCTATCCTATTGGTGATTGGTACTGGAAAAATGGTTTCGTTTGTTCGAACTCATGATCTAAACGAGTCGCACATACACCCTAGTACATGTTCCCCGACGCTGAGGACATCCTCGAAGTGCGGGGGATTTCGTGATTTTTCTTATTGGCTGTCTTGTGTTTCTAATAAGTTGTTTAATTGTCGGCATATCATACATATATATAATAAAATAGGTTGGTTTAGATCGATCTTAACCTGATGATTGATGATTATGAATTATTTCCATTCAATATCAAATCACGAAAAATTCGAATTCTGATTTGAAACGGAATCATGTATTTACACGAAATCTCCAGTATTTTAATTTTCGACCGCTACAAGATCAACAATACCATGAGCTTGGGCTTCTGTTGCTGACATAAAAACATCCCTTTCCATGTCTTCGGAGATAACCCATAAAGGGTTGTCCGTTCTTTGTACATAAACCTTTGTGAGGGTTTCGCGAAGTTTCAGTAGTTCTTCCGCTTCCAGGATAAATTCCCCTGCTTGCGCCTCATAAAAAGAACTAGCAGGTTGGTGAATCATGACCCTGATAATATTGATATAACATCATGCATGAACGGTTCTTCTATCTTGCAGGATTGGGCTAAAGTGAGGGATAAAAAAACAAGAAGAAAAAAAAAACAAATAGAATGGAACAGCCGTACAGGCATCTTTTGTACATTGCATACGGCTCTGCAATGGCATTTCTTCCTCCCTTCTCTTCAATTTCTATTCTATCGAAGAAAAAAATGGAATCCATCCGATCCAGATCGTTGAATGATCCATTTACCACCCTTCCTTTCGTATTGTAGGAGTCAAAAAATACTATGATGGTTCTGTTGCTTTCTATATTTATCTCGTCTGTGATTTAGCAATCCCAAAGTTTCTTTTTTTTTTTCATTTTCGTACTCTTTCTTTCGTAACGTAAATATCATAAAGAGACTTCTGGTGTGGAAGAAAAATGGTTTGTGACGCTGAAATGTACTCCTGACACATAAGATCAAATCGGAATAACCTTTGTTTCATACTACTATCTCGATACAAAATCTCATGTTAGGAAAAACAATACTAGTTTGTTCATATCGAACTCGAAGTGCCATGCTATTATTACCTATTTTTCATATTATTCACATTCGATATGGCGAAGGCATAGTCTTCTTCTTTTTTTTTTCAAATAAAAACTCATTGGCGCCAAGCGTGAGGGAATGCTAGACGTTTGGTAATTTCTCCTCCGACCAGAATGAAAGATCCCATTGAAGCGGCTAATCCCATGCAAATTGTATGCACATCGGGCGAAACAAATTGCATAGTATCATAAATGGCTATTCCTGGTATTACCCATCCGCCGGGGGAGTTTATAAACAAATAAAGATCCCTAGTATCATCTTCTATACTGAGATATACCATGAGACCAACAAGTTGATTTGAGATCTCACTATCAACTTCTTGGCCTAAAAAAAGTAATCTTTCTCGATAAAGTCGGTTGATTAGGACAAAATTGTATCCCTTTTGAACCGTACGCGCATCTTTGGATGCATACGGTTCAAAAAAATTGTGAAAAAAAAGAATCAATGTGTCGATTCCAATCCTATCTCTTTTTTTTGTAACAGATTTCCTTTTTTCTA